TGACCAGGAAATCTCTATTAAACAAAATAAAAGAGGGAATTCTTTCTCTTTCTTCCGTGAAATTAGTTAACAAGGTCTTGCATCTTTCTATATCTCCCGAAAATCATACCCCACTAAGAATCCTTTTTTGGGGGTCAATTATTAGAACGAATTCTCTATAAATTTGTAAGAAACCCTTTCTTTAGTAAATTTTATTAATTAATATATCTTTATTAAAACATATACTTATATACTCACTATTAAGTATATATATACTCACTTAGGTATACTTAGTATAATATAACAATTATATATGAATTATAAGATATCTTTATAACAATATAAGGATAAGGTTAAAATATTAATATAAAACGATAACAATAAATAACAGGTACAAATATTAAATCGAGGTACCCATTCTATGATAACTCTCAACAGCTTCCCTTCCATTTTTGTGCCTTTAGTGGGCTTAGTATTTCCGGCACTTGCAATGGCTTCTTTATTTCTTTATGTTCAAAAAAACAAAATTTTTTAGATACGCTAAGGACAAATCTTATCTATTTTTTTTCAAGACTTACTTGGATCATAACACGGCTATATATTTAGTAGAATATGGTATAACATGTGACTTCCTTTGGGCATAAGCTTTTATGTATGTGTAAATATTATATATGGGTAAATGAATTATAACTATTTTCAAATAGATCGGAATCGGGGGGAATTTATGAAATGGAAATCTATATGTATTAGGAAATCATATGGTAAATCATATGAAAGGGATGTTATTATTTTAGTTTGGATCTAAGAAATTCAATGAATTACCCCTCAAGGTTCACATCATAATAGTGCTGGTTGATGAGAGTTACTTCGGCAACAAAAAAAAAGTAAAAAAAAAAATTATTTTTGTTATTCTACCAATTCCAATAAAATGCAACTAGGTCTAGGTATAGTATGAGTTGGCGATCAGAACGTATATGGATAGAACTTATCGCGGGGTCTCGAAAAACAAGTAATTTCTGCTGGGCCTTTATTCTTTTTTTAGGTTCATTAGGGTTTTTATTGGTTGGAACGTCCAGTTATTTTGGTAGGAATTTTATATCTTTATTTCCTTCTCAGCAAATAATTTTTTTTCCACAAGGGATCGTGATGTCTTTTTATGGGATCGCGGGTCTTTTTATTAGTTCCTATTTGTGGTGCACAATTTCGTGGAATGTGGGTAGTGGTTATGATCGATTCGATATAAAAGAGGGTGTAGTGTGTATTTTTCGTTGGGGATTCCCTGGAAAAAATCGTCGCATATTCCTCCGATTCCTTATGAAAGACATTCAGTCCATCAGAATCGAAATTAAAGAGGGTATTTATGCCCGTCGTGTCCTTTATATGGAAATCAAAGGACAGGGGGCCATTCCCTTGACTCGTACTGATGAGAATTTGACTCCACGAGAAATTGAGCAAAAAGCTGCTGAATTGGCCTATTTCTTGCGTGTACCAATTGAAGTATTTTGAAAAAAGAAAAAGAACTGAAGAATGAATACTTTTCAAGAGAGAAAAAAGTCAAGAATCCTCTTTTTTTTTTTATATAGCATAACTTAACTCTTAACTTAAGTTTCGTCAGAATGCTTATTCGAGCCAAAGCAAACGTATACGAAACAATTCTAAAACTAAATTTTTTGTGTCCACAATTATTTTATGCGTATGTAAATTCACTTAACTCAATTCAGTAACAAAAAAAGTAACAAATTTAAATAATAGATTCATCATATATCAAAACAAAATATTTCATAATCATAATAAAGTCAAAGTATTTTTTTTTGAAATATTAAAAATTTTGATAAAACGGGAGTTCTTTCGTCTTGAAATCTGACTACTATTAATTTGAAGTGGGTTTTTTCTTATTCTATTTCTGTATTCTTTCTAAATTCAAGGACTAAACACTATACTGAATCATAAAAAAAAACCGGAAATAGATTCATGGGCTCGATGACTTGTAATAGAACTTATGCTTGATAGAAATATCAGCATCGTATAGAGTCGCCGAATGGGGTGCGTTCATTAAAAATAAAAAAATTCACAGACGAAAAAATGGTAAAAAAGAAAGTATTAATTTCCCTTCTATATCTTGGATCTATAGTATTTTTGCCTTGGTGTATCTCTTTCTCATTTAATAAAAGTATGGAATCTTGGGTTACTAATTGGTGGAATACTAGTAAATCCGAAATTTTTTTAAATGATATTCAAGAAAAGAGTATTCTAAAAAAATTCATAGACTTAGAGGAACTCCTACGTTTGGACGAAATGATAAAGGAATACCCGGAAACACATTTACAAAAGCCTCACATCGAAATCTACAAAGAAACGATCCAATTGATCAAGATGCACAACGAGGATCGCATCCATACAATTTTACACTTCTCGACAAATATAATCTGTTTCGTTATTCTAAGTGGTTATTCTATTCTAGGTAATGAAGAACTCGTTATTCTTAACTCTTGGGTTCAAGAATTCCTATATAACTTAAGCG